ACCTTTGGCATAGATTCCATCCAGCACACTAGAGAGATATCATATTCAGGGAATACGATTCACTTTCAAGATGCCTTGATGGTGAAATGGTAGACACGCGAGACTCAAAATCTCGTGCTAAACAGCGTGGAGGTTCGAGTCCTCTTCAAGGCATAATAGTGAGAATGCTCATTCAATGAGCATTCTCAACAATAGTCAGACATCTCGGATCGAATCCCTATTGATAGACCGAGTTTCTGTTGATACGAAGTGTTCCGGCGATCCCCACGACCCGAGTCTGAGCTGTTGGAATTGGAATAAGTTCGGCAGCGGATCACGAAATCTTGGAGATCTTCTCTATCTAATGAATGGGGAGTTCGCTTTGAAATCGTCCGCCCCACCCCCCGAGTGGATGCTTCAACAGGAATCACACAGGGGTAGATTGATACAATAAAAACCTCTGGCAAAATGCCCGCCCGTAACCTAGAAAGTACACCGTTTGAGGGATTGGATTGGCGCCTTCCCCAGTCAGTGACTTGGCCGCTGGACGTTCCCTCCAAAAATGGGTACTCTCGGGTCAGGGGAATTCGAGAATAGACGTCCGTTGGCATTCCAGCCTTCCTTCCCCTTTCGGGGCCTATCCGAAAGAGAATCCAGTACCTCTTGGTCATGAATATCTGAATCGGACGAACCGGCCCCGTGAATATCTTTCCTTCGGAACAAAACAATTCGAATTAGGCTCGGTCAACTGGAATGTTTCTTAGCCATACATATAGGAGATCTTCCAATTGATAAGATCCATCGACCGGAGACGAAGAGAAAGGTCTATCTATTTTCTTTAGTTATTCCGTGCATTTTTGAGTGATTCAGGGAAACCAATGATTCGTTATTGGAGCAGATAGCAACAACCCTTTCATCGGACATGCATAGTTTTGATTTTTCAACGGATTTCCATGTTTCATTAATGGAAATTTTTTGAGGTAATGTAGTGAGTCTGAGTATGAGTAATAGGCTCTGGTTGTTCGCCGTTCCAGAATTCTGGTTTAGGCAGTGCCTACCACCCATACAGACATCGTGTTTTGATCTAAGATTTCAATTCGTCCATGTTTCCGCAGTAGCAGTTCCATGTAGCTAAGGCCAAAAATAGGGAAGAAACCAGTATTTCCACGACTCTACCAACCGGTCAATTCGGTTCCACTTAATCCCCCTTTCATGGCCACATATCTTTCCGGCTAAGCTAAGGAATGGGAAATCTTTCTCCTGTTAAATGAATCAAATGGTTCATCTCATCCGGGAAAAGCCATCTCTTTCTCAACAATATCTTTGTCATTTGATCCACTAGCGTTCCGTTAGATAGGAACAGATTTGATAAATACTGATAACTCTCGGATCGAGTATTAGAACGGAAAGACCCATTAAATACTGAACTATTGGTTCTCTGACATCTCTGGCGATGAATCAACAATTCGAAGTTATTTTCTTGCGTATTCTTGCTGAACCAGCTTTCAGACAGCAATTCAGGAGGACTTGTTAGGAAAGTAAGAAGCCCCTTTGCCATCTCTTGATCTGCAAAGAATTCTCGACGTGAAAACACAGGCGCATCGAAAAAGAATGGATTCGCAGGGTCCCAAAGAAATTGGCTTATTTGAAATTGAAAAAAGACTTGGTCTTTGGAAAATCGATCTCGTGTCTGGTACTGCATGGTTCCACTCTGCAAGAACTCCGAATCATTCTCTTCCGAATCATTCTCTTGATGAGAAATGATCCGCGTGCTCAAAAATGACCTGGACCAATAGGGAAATCCCAATTCATTGGGACTTTCGATCCAACCAAAGAGATCGGGGGACCATATTCTAGGAGCCCAAACTATGTCATTGAAGAAATCCTCCTCTATCTGTTGCAGGTCGCCGTCTCCTTCTCTAAATGCAACCCCTTCTTCCAATTCAAACTCCGATTCATCTTTTTCATAGAGAAATTTCGGATCAACCCTAGAACCAAATCCATTTTGCATCATAGCGAAGGGATTCCTTCGTTCGGACCGAAGAAGCAATGTCACTCGATCATTATCAAACTGACTGCCCTCTTTTTCTGTCCGAGAGGATAGAGTGCCTTCTCCTTCGAATACTTCTAATAGGCCACGAACTAGAGCAGAATCAGTCTCAACCAAATAAGAAGTGATCCCATTTTTTTCATCGGGTCCGGGTAGAGACCAAAGATCATGAGCGACCGATCCGGCAGAACAACTCAAAAGATAAAGAAGTCTCGTTAATCTCTTCATGCTCGTGGCAAGCTCGAAGTACCAGTTGTACAAATCAGAACTAGGGAATCTCTTCTTCAGATAGATAGATATAGGATCTATGGAGCCATTCCTTAGAAGTACATTTTGTGCAACAGCCCTTCCTATCTGATAGAAAAGGATCCCATGATCCTGAACCGGTCTTACCTTGGCTCGAAAATTCCAAGTTTGTCTATGAAGAGCAGAGAGAATTGTATGAGTGTCTATAGTGGATTTCTTCTGTGCAATACTAATGGATAGGGCCTCATTGGTAAGTGCTACAAGATCTCGTACACTGGAACCCATGGTTAGGGACCCGAATCCATTAGGATGGGACAGTTTCTTTTCCAAGTGAAATCCCCTAGTATAGGAAAGAGTGAAAAAGTGCTTTCGTTGTTGTGGAATAAGAAGCCTTCGTAGCTTAAGGCATGTATTTAATTTATTCGGAGCTATTAGAGCGGGATCCACTTTTTGGGGAATATGAGTCGAAGCAATAACAAGGATATTGCTAGTGGAGCATCTTTCACAATCCCTGGAGAGAGAGTTCACTAATAGACCGAGGGATAAGTCATTCGACCCACGCACAGACAGATCATGAATGTTTGGAATCCATAGTATGCAAGGGGACATTGCTTTTGCGAATTCGAATGGAACGCGGATACGAAAACGAAATCCAAATTCCGCTAGTAGGAGGCTCTCCCTATCCGTAGTTAGCTCATTTAGCAGCTCTATATCATCGATATCAAGGTCATCATCGCTATCGCTAGCGGCACTCTCATCACTATCAATAGCGGCACTATCATCACTATCACTCTCATCATTATCAAGATCAAAATCAAGATCGTCAGCGTCACTATCATAAGGATCGATCTTAGGAACAATGTCATCCAGGAACTTGTTCGGAACTACCGTAATGAAAGGAACATAGGAGTTTGTCGCGAGGGATTTGACCAAATAGGATCGTCCAGTTCCTATCGAACCTATCACTAAAATACCCCTAGAGGGGGATAGGGCTAAGCGGAGCGAAAAGGGTTTTCCATCAGATCGGAACGAGGTTTGTGAATAAGTGATTGTCTGAAAATGAGCAAGGAATATCCGTCTTTCGGCTAAACAGGATCTATTGAACTCATAATTCATTAGATCCTTTTGATGAATGTCAACTACGTATCGTAAGTAAATTGATCCCGGTTGTTCAACCATTTGATAACTAGAGTCATTCTTTGATAAACCATCACTATGAGTCAGACTCAATAGCATTTGATCCATCCTTTTTTCTGTCGTTAAGGTGGAGAACTGAACCAAGAATTCTCTGTCTTCATCCTTAATCAAATCACTGTTCGCGACCCAGGATTCTATTTGATCATCAATCCACTCAACGTTCACTAGCAATGAATGGAGCTCTTTACTTGTACGACTGAGATGTCTCGTATTTCTCGAAAAAGTGATTCGATTGATGGGATTTGGTATGATCCTTAGGAAATCCATGATACCGATGAGATTGCTATTCCAAAATTTCTTCTTATTAAAAGCGGAACCCCATATTGCTTCGAGAAAATAGACGAATTGTTCCAGAGCAACTAGAAAGAGATTCTTTAACCAGAAAGAATTTCGCTCAGATGGAGGATACCTATCCAGAAGTTTTCGCAACTCAATCATGTATGATGGAATCATCAAAGATTTGATCTTTTTGAAATCTGTCTGTAACTCACTAGAGGCTCGGGAAACAAAGAGAAGATGGGTATTAACGAGATATCCAGCAGCAAGAAGAAGGAAAAGGATGAGGAACTCCCGAGCATTTGATGATCTCAGCCATAGGGGTGACTCATTCTCAGTATTTCGATGAATGATTTCTGCGGACCGAAGAAGCATCTGGCCCCAACGACTCGAAATCGCACCGAAATTCCATTTTGAAACAAGAGTCAACCACAATTTTGTCTGAAGAATCCACCATGATGTCTCCAGAATACCCTGAAAAAGAGAGATGTGACTGCGCAATAGGTTTGAAAAAGGATCGAAAAGGGTGAATTTGAAATACTTGAACCCTGTCAAAGTAAAGAACCACGGTATATAGGGTTGGAACAGAGTCCATTGTGCGAGAGCACGCTCTCGTTGAAGGGTGATATCCTCCATCTCCCTAACGCAAAGACTCCGTTTTTTCCTCTTTTTGGATTTCTCAGCCCAAATCAAACCCATGTTTGAATTGAAATTGAGATACTGCTTCCCTTCGGAATCAGATCGATTCATATCTGAAAGAGGTGGACAATCCGTTCTTTCAAAATGGACTATTTGTCCCTCTGTTAGAGGTGTTCCAGAAATGTCTGCGATCGAATAAATAGCTCTACCAAGGAATGGATCGGATCGCATGAAAGATTTGTACAAGTTATCCGTTTCGTCACCACTTTGTGGCAAATCCTTAGGTATGAATATCTTCGATACCTGTGACTCGATTGGTGAAATCGTATCTCGCTCCAAAAAAACATGTTTTTTTTTACCGACGCACAAAGAAAATCTTTGGTTGCGAATGAACAAGATATTGAGGAATTGTCCATACGTAAGATCAGAATTCTTGAGAAGGGCCTTTTCTACAGAAAAAGGGAATTTTTTGTTCCAATCGAACCAGAAGGGATGTGGATTATTCAAGAATCGAAGTCGATTTGCTTTCGAAAAAGAAGATATCAATGAACTTCGATGAAATGGTTTCACGGGATTCAGCCAATTGTCTCGATCGTGGGATATCATTGAGAAATAGGAATCCGTGTTATCCAAATTGTTCCTGCAATTCTTTCGAGTCGGGAATGAGTCAATCATCCATTTTGTCTTATTGAACAAAAAGGGTGATAGTGTGCCTCCATTGATCGAGAATTTCGATTGTTTGGAAGGATCATGATCATCCAATAAGAAGGGTTTCCATTGATTTTTAGTAAAAGGAACGATTGGAACACCTATTGATTCTGGATTGCAGAGTGGATCATTCGGCCCTTTCAATTCATAGATATAGATGGGGATCTCAGACCCAGGAATGGGGGGACTTCCGCTACTCAAAAAGAAAAAAGGAAGTGACTTCGACCAAAAGGACAAAAAGAGAAGTGACTTCGACCAAAAGAAGAGAAGTGACTTCGACCAAAAGGGAAGTGAATTCGACAAAAATAAAGATGCCTTCCCCAAAAAGAAACTAGGGGGCTTCTTCAAAAAGGGATGGGACTTCGACAGGTTGACCAGAAACTCGGCCCAATCCATGCAACAATCAATCCAATATTGACTCGGATTCATACGGAATCGATTCAGATGACTCCCGAAGCGATTCAGATGACTCCCGAAGCGATTCAGATGACTCCCGAAGCGATTCAGATGACTCCCGAAGCGATTCAGATGACTCCCGAAGCGATTCAGATGACTACGGAAGCGATTCAGATGACTCCCGAAGCGATTCAGATGACTCCCGAAGCGATTCAGAGAAATACGGAATCCATTCAGATGACTACGGAAGCGATTCAGATGATTACGGAATCGATTCAGATGACTACGGAAGCGATTCAGAGAAATACGGAATCGATCTCGATTCAGAGAAATACGGAATCGATTCAGAGAAATACGGAATCGATTCAGATGAATACGGAATCGATAGCGATGACTACGGAATCGATTCAGATGAATACGGAATCGATAGCGAGATCGATGAATACGTAAGCGATCGCGATGATGATGATATCGATCGAACACTACTTGAAATTGAAAACGCCTCTTCGCCTCAGAAAAAGGAAAAAATACCCTCTCATAATCAGACACCAGATCCGGCTCGGTGATTGAGAGAATGAGTCGATCTGCCATTTTTGAAAATCTCTCTTCGGATTCAAAATCGTGGTCTAACGTGTACCCCACCCTGTTCCGGTCATGGAATAGATGAAAGAAATCCAAAAATGGATTTTGGGTCAAGAATGAAATCTTATTGGAACTGTCCAGATCCGGTTCATCCTTCGGAACCATAGCACATCCCGGATCTGATGAAATAGGATGAATTGTGGTGGTCTTTTGTAAATACGGAATGATCTTGAATAGATCCACTATTTCTTTCTTTTCCGATCGCCTGGAAGGGACAAAAGACACATTGTGTTGTTTCTTCAACAATTTAGGATCGGACCTCTCAGTAGGATTCGAATCTAGAGGAAGGTCGGACCATCGGTCCGAGAAAAAAGAACGAATTGATCTTGTAGGATTCCCAAGAAATTCTTCGATTTCTTCCGGAAGCAGATGACGAACCCTCCGCTTCTCACGTTCCGCGAATCGCTGGGACATTGAGGAATCTCCAGAAAGGCTTTTCGGGAATCGGTCGGATTCTATCTCGGTTCCTTCCGTTTGAAGAAAGGAAGGATCCCAATCCAAAAGAATCGATCTTTCTTTGAGTTGTTGAATCTCTCTTTGATTGATCAATGTGTGAGATTCCGAATCCTCATTCCTAATGGAATCGAAAGCCTCTCTGGATTGATCCGAAGATCCTTTCAATTGGCTAGAATCCCCTACTTGAAAGAAACTAGATCTTGGGGAATCAGAGTGAATATTTGACGATACATTCCAGACCTTGCTAAAAAAACCCTCCTTGTTTCCCAACCACCCATTGTCTAACCAAATCCAATTCTCTCTCGATACCTTCCTCAAAAAATCCGATCCCTGTTGTTTGAAGAAAACCTCCCCTTCCGTTGGTCTTTTTGCACGAAAAGCAGGCATGAGATAACAAATCCAGTGTTTCACTAAGATTTCGAATAGCTGTCCCGAATTCAAGTTGATTCTGTTTCGCTTCTTCCTCGGAGAAAGGCCATCAAACCAGTCCCAATCGTGGTCCCTGCCGATCGAATCATCCGTCGTATAGGATACAAAAAGAAACTCCAGATATTGGAGATCTTTCTCTTTGAATGAGATCTCAATTCCAGCTACGGTTTCTTTCGATATCTTCCAACTCGAATCCCTATTTGTTCCGATCCAGTTCCTCCACCACCGCGAACCCCAGTTCGAGTCAGACATGATACACTTTTGAGTTATTGGGAGAACCCAAGAAATCCCTTTCGGATCCATGGAACAACTCTCAGAGATCTTTTTCCCTTTTGGAAGATCCAGAAGCGAAACAACCAACCTATGGGACGACCGAAACAATGTATCATTTCTGGGTCCAATGGAATTCATAGGGAGAGGAAGAAGCCCCCTCAAATAGAGATTTTTTCTTTCGACCATAGTTTGATGGTGCATACGAGATAGAACGACCGCTACTATAATCAGGACTACACCCTTAACCAGCACTGCAACTTTGCTCGTGAAAGATCGGTTGCTTGGTGAACCCGAAAACAGGAGACTCCAAATTCGGGGGTCAAAAAGTTTCAGAAAACGTTCTTGGTGGAAAAAAAGGTAAGTGAAAGATCCCACTACTAAATCGAATTGGGTCCATGAATCTAACAAATAGACAAAATTCTGATTTTCTCTCAATATCTCTCTCAATTCGACGATCCACAATTGGACTTCATAGACTCTCCGCGGTTTTGTTGTCATAGTTAATAATTATGAGTTCTGTAGGGTTAGAACGGATTGATTCACGATGTATGATGATCCAAGCATCCATGGCTGAATGGTTAAAGCGCCCAACTCATAATTGGCGAATTCGTAGGTTCAATTCCTACTGGATGCACACCAATGGGAGAAGTTCAGTCTCTTGGAACTGGCTCTGTCTCATCATCATCAGAGAAATGAATCAATCGTCTTTTTATTCTTCTATATGTATATACTCGATTTATTCTTCTATATGTATATACTCGATTCGACCGATTCGAATTCGAATCGTACTAGAGAACGAATTGGTGTGGTATATTCATACTATAACATAGGAACCGTAAGAACTCGAATTCTTATCAATACTGGAACTCATAGGAAAGAAAGTGGATTTATGGCTAGAAACACATATAAACGAGTTACAGAAAAAAGTGTTAGGCTATTGGTGAGGAAGAATCAATATACTTCTAATGTCGAAGCAGGATTCACTACCACAGAAATCAAGCATTGGTTCGAACTCTTCTTTGGGGTTAAGGCCATAGCGATCAATAGTCATCGGCTCCCGGGAAAGGCTCGAAGACGGGGCCTTAGTCGGCATTACAAACGTATGATCATTACGCTTCAACCGGGTTATTCTATTCCACTCTTTTGTGAGAAAGAAAAGAGCTTCAATCAAAATACTGAATAACACGGCGAGACATTTATACAAAACTTCTACCCCGAGCACACGCAATGGGGCCACAGACAGGCGAGGGAAATCCAATCCACGAAAGAATTTGATCTCTGGACAGCATCATTCTGGGAAAGGGAGGAATGCCAGAGGAATCATTACCGCAAGGCATAGAGGGGGAGGTCATAAGCGTCTCTACCGTAAAATTGATTTTCGACGGAATCAAAAAGAAATATCTGCGAGAATCGTAACCATAGAATACGACCCGAATCGAAATGCACACATTTGTCTCATACACTGTGGGGATGGTGAGAAGAAATATATTTTACATCCCAGAGG